TTCCGATGCCAATAAAAAGTATAAAAAGTAATCCATCCAATGGTATTTAGCATCCAGAAAACTGCCAAATAAAATGCGTCCCAAGCAGAAATATCACAAGTACCGCCACGTCCGGGACCGTCGCAAGGAAAACTATAACCGAAATCCTTTTTATCTAGCATTAACTTGGAACCACGCGCATCTAAAGCACCTTTTACTAAAATCTTTTACTAAAATCAATGTAGTCGTATGTAAACCCAAAGCAATAGCATGATGAACCAAGAAATCTCCTGGCCCTATTGTTAAGTGTTAAGAAAAGTGAATTACTATTCTCATTAATAGCATTCAACCAGCCAGGTAACCATATGCTTCGACGACCGGCATTGAATGGAGTACCAAAAGCAAGCATGACGTCGTTATGAACATAAAGGGCCAAGGTATGGAACCCCAGAAAAAGGCTAGCCCAACTTAAATGAGATGTTTGAGATGTTATAGCTTCTTTATGGTCTAACATTCTTGCCAATACATTATCCTCATTCTGTTCCGGATTGTAATCCCTGATGAAGAATATAGCCCCATGAGCAAAGGTTCCTGTCATGATGAACCCTGCGATGTATTGGTGATGAGTATATAACGCAGCTTGAGTAGTAAAGTCTTGTGCTATGAATGCATAGAATGCATAAGCAGGTAAAGAGTACATGTGTTGAGCTACTAAGGAAGTAATAACCCCTAAAGAGGCTAGAGCAAGGCCCAATTGAAAATGAAGCGAATTATTTATGGTGCCATAAAGACCCTTATGCCCACACGTCCTAATTGACCCCCCGGGGGAATATATGCTTCTAAAAGATCCTAAAAGATCTTTGATACTGTGCCCAATTCCGAAGTTAGTTCTATACATAGGACCAGCAACGAGAAAAAGGAATGCAATAGCTAAATGATGATGAGCCATATCGGCATATCGGTTAGCCATAAACTTTGCGTTTGTTTGAGGATGGAATCCCCAAAGAAGGGTTAGAATGGCAGTTACTGCTCCTTGGGAGGTACCAAATAAATGACTACTGGAATCAGGGTTTTGAGCATAAAGATTCCATTGACCCATAAAATGACCCATAAAAAGGGGGGTTTCTACCCCGGCAAAACTTGGATAAAGTTGAGCCAAAAGATCCCGATTCAAGATAAATTCATGAGGAAGTGGTATTTCTTTAAGATCAACTCCAGCGTCGATAAATTGGTTAATTGGTAAAGATACATGGATTTGGTGTCCCGCCAAAGAAAGAGACCCAAGTCCTAGTAACCCCCCTAAGTGGTGATTCAACATAGATTCTACATCTTGAAACCAAGATAATTTGGGAGCGGCTTTGTGATAAAGGAACCAACCAGCAAAAAGCATTAACGCCGCAAAGACCAATGCACCGATTGCGGTACAATAGATACAATAAAAAACGGAGGTTATTTATATTCCTCCGAAACCACCGCCCACATCCCCATTCAATATTTCTTGACCCACTATTGGCCAAACTACTTGGGCACTCGGTGCAATATGAGTAGGATCACTTAGCCATGCTTCATAATTTGAAAAACGGGCGCCATGGAAGTACATGCCACTCAGCCAAAGAAAGATAATAGAGAGTTGGCCAAAATGAGCACTAAAGACTTTGCGAGAGATCTCCTCCAAATCACTGGTATGACTATTGAAATCATGAGCATCAGCATGTAGGTTCCAGATCCAAGATCCAAGTGGTAGTATCAGGACCTTTAGCTATTGTTCTTGAGAAATGGCCGGGTCTGACCCATTCCTCACTGGATCCACCAACAAAAAAAGAAAGGTCTTATTCAAAACGCCTCGTGATTTTTAACCAATTATGTGTTATGTGCTTCAATATAATTCCCGGAGTAAGCGCTATAGCTTGTTTCCAATACTCAGCAGCTTGATTGAACCAAGCCTCCGCAATTTCCGAATCGCCTTATAGACCTTGTAGAGTAGAATGGCCTGTTCTCCCCGGTCGGAATAGGTTAGTCAATTCCCTGCCTTAGAACCGTACTTGAGAGTTTCCTATCTCATACGGCTCCTCCCTTCTGTGCCTTCTGTGCATAGTACTAAAGGGAATAATTCATGTAATCAAAATTTCACTATTCTAATTATGAACTCACAGGGAGCTGGTATCTTTACAAGAAATTTCTAACCAGCCTACCTCACAATCACAAGAGGTTTTTTCTTAACACCAATCGTATTAGTGCTAGATAGAAATGGTAACTCAAAAAATTTCTTTGTACTCAACGCTTAAGATTTTCAGGAATTAGTCACTTCAACGGTCTTTGACCGTTATACGGGTACCGAAAGTACGAATGAGATGGATCTTTGTTTTCCAAATCATTCTTTTTAGTCCCGATACCGATAAGGAAAAGGGTTTTTTAGAACCAAGTTTTTGTATTGTTGATTCCTAGGTGTAGTGCTTTTTCCCGATGCCACCTATCGGCACTAAATAAAGTAGGATTGACCTCCAATACAGAACCTATAGATGTAACCTTTCGCTCAATACTAAAATCTAAAATTGAAGCATCTAAGGCTGCATCAATCGAGGATACACGACAGAAGGAATTGCTCTATCTCCAATTACTCTAGATCTAGGCATAATTAGCAATTTATTCTATAATTCTTCTCATCCCCCTTTAGGGGAAACGATCCCACAAAAAAAGGAATTGTAATTGTATTGTAATTGTACAGTACAAAATAACATAAAAAAAGACTAATTGGCAAAAAATTGCTTCTTATGGCATCGGGCGGTCATACCTGTATTACAATTAAGATTAATGACTCGCTATTCATTATTCATTCGAGTTTTGGTCAAGAATAAAATTCTGTAGGAGAGATGGCCGAGTGGTTCAAGGCGTAGCATTGGAACTGCTATGTATACTTTTGTTTACCGAGGGTTCGAATCCCTTTCTCTCCTTTTTTTTTTCATTCATCCGCGTAGTCGTGTTACCGACTACAATGTGTCAAATAAAATAAGAATTGATATCATTATTCTAACAGTAAGACCCTTATTTCATAGATTTCATAGAGATTATCTATCCCTAATTACATCCCTGTGATAAGTAAAATACAAACCCTAATTACATCCCTGTGATAAGTAAAATACAAATAGAAAATTTATATTCAATTTCTATTGAAAAGAAGAAAAAAGAAAAATAATCCTTTTGGGATACGTGAATGAGACAGGGCGCAAGGTGCTCCATTTACTTCAGCGAAAGGAGTAAAAATTGTATGAACCTTGTTATTCTCGCTTGTTATTCTCGTTAGAATCAAGTCTGACGAGAATAATATTCTACGACCAACAACTCCTTTATTTTCAGGCCGATCCATTTACTATCTATTATTTGATTTACAAATCCTTTATATTGTAAGGAGTCAATAGTCAAATGGTTTGGCAATTCAAAATGGGGGGATGAAACAAGATGATTTTGAATCAGAGCTTTTGATCTTTCTTTATCCTTCGTAGTAATAATATCTTTAGGTTTGCAACGATAACTTGGTATATCCACTATACGACCATTAACTAAAATGTGTCTATGGTTAACTAATTGTCTGGCTCCAGGTATGGTTGAAGCCATACCTAATCGAAAAAGGATGTTATCCAAACGCATCTCGAGTAATTGTAGTAAAACCAGGCCTGTTGACCCTTTGGCTTTTCCAGCAATATGCACATATTTAAATAATTGTTGCTCTGTCAGACCATAATGAAAACGCAATTTCTGTTTCTCTTCTAAACGAATACGATATTGCGATCTTTTTCCAGAGCGCAATTGGGTTTGAAGATCACTTTTGGATCTGGGTCTTTTACTAGTTAGCCCCGGCAAAGCCCCCAGCCGTCGTATTTTTTTGAAACGAGGTCCTCGGTAACGAGACATATAAAGACTCCTTTTTGATTCACTTTCATTTGACTTCATTTGACAAAAAAAATCTAAATTCAGACTGAACTAAAGGATCCGCAAAGCAAAACAAAGCAAAACTCAATCTATCAATCTAAAAAACAGAATAGAATAAAAGAAATTTTATCAATATTCGGATTTTTTGTATATAGATAGAAAATAGAAAATTCAAGTGAAGGCTACTTTTTACGATTCCTTCTTTAGAGATCTAATTGTTTTAGTCAGCTTTTTTATTCATAGCTATAACTGAAAGTTACCATGACATAATAGGACATAATAGATCGTTAACTCGACATTTAGAGAAATAGAGAAAGCGAGAGCAGAGATTTTAGATCATGGAAAGAAAAAAATGGATAAAGAAAAAGAGCCGGCTATCGGAATCGAACCGATGACCATCGCATTACAAATGCGATGCTCTAACCTCTGAGCTAAGTGGGCCTATATACCTATATAAGAGCAATAGTGTATAGGAATACAGAATAAAGTAAACTATTGGATCTTAACTATTACCTATTTACCTATTGATTTTTCTTCTTTTTTTTATTTCATTTATTGATTATTGAAATTTCTTATATTTTTTAGTTAATTTCGTTAATTTCTTAGTTAGAAGTTATAGATTCTAAACTCTATATAGAAAAGAAAACTATAATGAAACTATCTATATTCTAAATCCTAATAGATAAATAGTTAAAAAAGAATCATATTCTATTGATTTAGATTCAAATAATAGAAATCAATGACTCAAAATGATAAGAATTTGGATTCTATCATTATACATAAGACATTATACATAAGAGGACAAAAAAAAATAATAGAATCATTTCGGATTGAAACAAATAGGGTTCATCCAATAGAGATGAAATGATAGAATATGGAATAGAAGGTGGGCAAAAAAGAAAATAGCAGCATACACTTTTTTGATATAGGAATCATTACCTAATGAATTCAAGAGTGCCACAATCAATGAAAGAGTTGGATGGAATTCCAACTGGATCCTTGTCTCAAAGTCTCAAAGCAAAGGGGATATGGCGAAATTGGTAGACGCTACGGACTTGATTGGATTGAGCCTTGGTATGGAAACCTGCTTAGTGGTAACTTCCAAATTCAGAGAAACCCAGGAACTAAAAAAGGGCAATCCTGAGCCAAATCTTTTTTTTCTTGAGAAAAAAATGTAAAATGAGAATAAAAAGGGATAGGTGCAGAGACTCAATGGAAGCTGTTCTAACGAATGAAATTGACTACGTTACGTTAGTAGCTAAAATCCTTCTATTGAAATGAGAGAAAGGATAATGTATATGTACATATATATACTGATATAGCAATATAGCAAACGATTAATCACAACCCGAATCTTCTATTTCTATTCTCTATTAATTATTATTAATTAGCATGATAGAGATCAAAAAATCTATGAAAAATTGAAGAATTATTGTGAATCAATTTCAATTAAAGTTGAAAAAAGAATCGAATTTGAACATTCAGTAATCAATTCAGTAATCAAATGATTCATTCCAGAATTTGATAGATCTTTTGAAGATTAATCGTACGAGAATAAAGAGAGAGTCCCATTTTACATGTCAATACCGACAACAATGAAATTTATAGTAAGAGGAAAATCCGTCGAATTTGAAAATCGTGAGGGTTCAAGTCCCTCTATCCCCAAGAAAAAGCCCATTTTACTTCCTCACTCTTTATTTATCCTCATCCTCTTTTTTTTTTTTGCATCTTTTGCATCTGTGGTTCAGTTCAACCAAAATTAAGTTTCATTTCATTTACTCTGTTCTTTCAAAACTAGATCCAAATATCCAAATAGAAATCCTCGTCTCTCCTTCCAATCCAATTTCATTTTTCGAGTATGATACCTGTACAAATGAACATATATGTTCAAGGAATCTCTGTTATTGAATCATTCACAGTCCATATAATTATTACAAAGAATGTTTTCTTTTTGAAGACCTAATAAATTCGGGGGCTAGGTCCAATTTGTTAAGACTTTTTTAGTTCTTTTCATTAAAAAAGATAATAGATACATAGATACAAAGTACTTTGCTAGGATGATGCACGGGAACGAGAAATGGTCGGGATAGCTCAGTTGGTAGAGCAGAGGACTGAAAATCCTCGTGCCACCAGTTCAAATCTGGTTCCTGACACGTAAAGAATGTATCGAGATAGATATTCTTTACTTTCTTTTTCATTTTTACCCTCGATTCATACTTTTCTTATTCCAAAAGTATGTTCAAATTTCGTATATATCCCAAACCTAATAAACCTAATAGCTAAAAAAAAATTAGCTAAAAGGATTCAATAAAATTCAATAAAAGAGTAGAAGGATAGGAATATAAAGGATGTTTTTGGACAAATAAACTCTGATTCTTTTCATTTCGCCTTTTTTCATTTTGTCTCTTCTGTATTTTCTTTCATATTTCCTATTTTTTTGTCACTCTTACTCAAGTTATTTTCTGGGATTCCCACTAAGTGATGTGCGCGGTGATGTGCGCGGTACAAAGTACATGGTGCAGAACTTTTTTGAGTCATCCTATTGTTTCTGCTCATACAAAATGTATATTAGATCTTTCCAATTTGGGAATAGCAATACATTCCTTTTTTTCTTTTAGCCCACCCACAATACGAATTAAATTCCAATTACTCTGTCAATTACTCTGTTTCATCTTGAATTTCATAGAAATTGATCTTAATATCGTAATATCGTAATATAGTCTTTACGTAAACGTAAGGGCCTGCCTATCCAACTTTCAGGCATCAAGATATGTTTAAAGCAAGGATGATTCTCATAAGAAATTCCCAACATATCATAAGATTCTCGTTCCTGAAAATCAGCACTTCTCCAAATCCAGAAAACTGATGGGGTTTGAGAATTACTATCGGGAGCAAAGACTTTTATGCATACCTCTTCTGGTTTATCTATACCATACCGCATTTTCATATTTTCATAAGGTGATACACACAAGCTAAAAATCCACCTGGTGCTACATCATAGGCACGCTGGCACGCTGGTAGCGTAAATAATTGTGACCATATACATATGAAATGACAGCAATGGAGTCCCAGTCCTCGGTTTTTATTTGTTTTTATTTGAAAGATTGACCCACTTTTCCTTATTCAAAGGAACCCTGCCCAATTCATTAATTCGTAGATTAATTCGTAGGAAGATACTGACCTTCAAAAAATGATTAATCAGAGGGCTTTTACAAATACTCAAGATCAAGAAAAGAATAGGTCTAGATCCATGCGACTTGCGACTTAGGATTAGGATTGGATTTGCTTGGGTCAGGTTGAAGCCTTCAGCCTTCAGCCTTCAGACAGTATTAGACAGTATTATGTCATTATTTTAATTTACTAAATTGACTGGGATTGGGTATACCAAATAAAAATAAAAAAGTGTATCATGAATTCTTTGATCATGGGCAGGAAAAGAAGAAAAATATTAGATGGAATTCATTCATAATTCATTCATAAAAGCATAAAAGTAGATGAATAGAAATGGGTATTTCGAGATTTTATAAATACTAATTTGGTTTATTTTGGTCCGTTTAAATATGAAATAAATTATTGTTTTGTTTTCTTGTTACTACTACTACTACTAGTAGTAGTAGTAGTAACAAGAAAACAAAACAATAAAGGAATGTATAATGTATTAGGGCTATACGGACTCGAACCGTAGACCTTCTCGGTAAGACAGATCAAACTTATTATTATCAAAATGATTTGAACTGTTTCAAAGACCCAACATGCATTTTGTTGCATTGGGCTCTTTCATCAACTGATGTAAAGATCAGTTAATTCACCATATTTTTCTTGCCAGAAAGATAAGAAGATAATGAGATGGCTCCATGTGCGCTGATTCATTATTTGTATCCTGATATAGGGGCAATACCAAAGTGTTTCAAAGAAGGGTTACCTTGATTTAGGTCGGCCTTCGGCCTAGATCCACCTAAGTGAAATACAGTCTCTATCGCTACGCTGCAAGAGTCCAATATGAGACTTTATACACCTCAAAGCTCATAGGACGAAAAGAGGTTCTTTTGAGATCCTTATACTCATTATGCCTGGCATTGAATGAACAGGGCATTTACCTTACAATGGCAGGTTCTATTTGATTTGGCATGCGAATTCGCACCTGAATAGGATCAAACTAAATATTTGTCAGGCTATTTTTCTCTTGTTCTCTCGAATCTAAGGAGTAAGACATCAACTTTTAAAAAAGATCAATTATGGTCATTGCATAATAGGTTCCCTTGAAAAGCATTGGCGCACGTGTAAACGAGGTGCTCTACCTAACTGAGCTATAGCCCTTGTTATAACTATTTTAACATAGAGACAATTTATTGTCAAGAAGGGTATCCCCTAATCCCACATGATAACTCTACGATCCATTTATGTTTACTGGTACAAGATTGATATTGCTTAGAAAGCATATTTTACCTAAAATCCATCGAAGTGAAGTGATGGAGACCCTTTTTGTGGTGATAAATGGCCTACTTAACCCAGTGGTTAGAGTATTGCTTTCATACGGCGGGAGTCATTGGTTCAAATCCAATAGTAGGTAGAACTTATTAGATACCATGGAATCCGGTACCTAATAAGTTTTTATACCCCTCCTCTTTTTTTGTTCTATCATCAGATTAATTAGATTAGACTTCATTGTGTTCAAATTGTGGAATCCAAATGTAGTGTGTAGTGTATAATAAAGAACTCTTTTGATTTTGACTACTAATAACTAAATAATTAAATAACTAAATAATTAAAAGGAAATCGCTTTGACAGCTTCGACTCGTGTCCTAGCTCGTCTGAGAGCTAGATTTGACTCAATTGCTTGTCTCTTACCCTCAGCTCTACTCAAGTTAGCTTCAGCTATTTCAAGAGTTTGTTGAGCTTCTTGTGGATCAATGTCAGTACTAATTTCCGCACTATTTCCTAAAATAGTGATCTCATTATTACTTATTCTATTACTTATTCTAGCGAAACCGCCCATAAGAGCCGCCGTTAACCATTGATCGTTTAGTCGTATTCTCAAAAGGCCTAATCTTTCATGCTCTTGCTACAGTTAAACGATCTTCTTCAGCTAATTCGTCCAACCCAAGGATAGCTATAATGTCCTGAAGTTCTTTATAACGTTGTGAAGTTTGCTTAACCTTCTCATAATGTTCCTCGCCAACGATCCGAGGTTGTAACATAGTTGATGTTGAATCCAAGGGAGCTACTGCTGGATAAATACCTTTGGCAACTAATCCTCTTGATAATACTGTAGTAGCATCTAAATGTGCAAATGTCGTGGCAGGATCAGGGTTGGTCAAATCATCCGCAGGTACATAAACTGCTTGGATCGATGTTTGTTATAGATCCTTCTTTGGTAGAAGTAATTCTTTCTTGCAAAGAACCCATTTCCGTACCAAGGGTAGGTTGATAACCTACTGCAGAAGGCATTCTGCCTAATAAGGCAGAGACTTCGGACCCTGCTTGAACGAAACGAAATATATTGTCGATGAATAGAAGTACATCTTGCTCATTAACATCCCGGAAATATTCCGCCCTGGTTAGGGTAGTCAAGCCAACTCTCATACGAGCTCCTGGCGGTTCATTCATTTGACCATAGACTAGAAGACTAGAGCCACTTTGGATTCTGCAATATTTTTTTCATTAATCACCATTAATCACCCCGGATTCTTTCATTTCCATGTAGAGATCATTTCCTTCACGAGTACGTTCACCTACTCCGCCAAATACGGATACGCCTCCGTGAGCTTTGACAATGTTGTTGATCAATTCCATGATGAGTACTGTTTTACCCACTCCAGCTCCCCCAAATAGTCCTATTTTTCCTCCACGGAGGTAGGGGGCTAAAAGATCCACCACTTTAATCCCTGTTTCAAAGATTGATAATTTCGTATTTAACTGTATGAAGATGAAGGCGGGTGCAGACCTATGAATAGGAGATGTTGTGCAAGTATCGACAGAACCGAAATTTTCAACGGGCTCTCCAAGAACGTTGAAAATTCGTCCGAGAGTAGTTCTTCCGACTGGAACACTTAAACACTTAGAGGAGCTTCCGTGTTAATCACTTTCATTCCTCTCATCAGACCATCTGTAGCACTCATAGCTACAGCTCTCACTCGATTATTTCCTAATAATTGTTGTACTTCACAAGTTACATTAATTTGCTGACCAACAGTATCTCGACCCTTAATTACCAAAGCATTATAAATGTTAGGCATTTTGCCCGGTGGAAAAATGACATCCAGTACTGGGCCAATAATTTGAGCGATACGACCTCGGTTATGTTAAAATTCTTTTTTCAAAAGTACTGAATCGAAAATGAATATCCGATAGCAAGTTGATCGGTCAATTCCATAAGAAATAAAAAGAAATAAATGGGGCGTTAGCATTCTATTGAGTTGGTGCCACCCAATCGAATCCAATTAAACCATTTACCATTTACTCAGTAAATGAGTCAATTTTCAATTCTTTCTATTGTCTTTTTTATTTTATTTTTTTATTTGTGTTGTGCACCTATTACTCTTCTTTATATACCATATATATTCCCTTTTCTAGATGAATTATGCCTCTTTTCACATCTAGGATTTACATATACAACATATATTTATATTACTGTCAATAGAGGGCCTCTATTCTTTCTTTTTCTTTCTATATTTAGTTTATAATATTAGTTTATTAGTTTAGTTGAATATTTTTTGAATTTTTTTTAAAGATTTTTGTCAAAGGTTTCATTCACGCCTAATTCATATCGAGTAGACCTTGTCGTTGTGATACTTCTTAATTCATGAGTTGTAAGGAAGGACTAAGGACTTATGTCACCACAAACAGAGATTAAAGCAAGCGTTGGATTTAAAGCTGGTGTTCTGGTGTTAAAGATTACAAATTGACTTATTATACTCCTGACTACGAAACAAAAGATAAAGATACTGATATCTTGGCAGCATTCCAAGTAACTCCTCAGCCGAGAGTTCCGCCCGAAGAAGCGGGGGCTGCGGTAGCAGCCGAATCTTCTACTGGTACATGGACAACTATGTGGACTGATGGACTTACCAGTCTTGATCGTTACAAAGGACGATGCTACCACATCGAGGCCTTTGTTGGGGAGAAAAACCAATATATTGCTTATGTAGCTTATACTTTAGATCTTTTTGAAGAAAGTTCTTTTACTAATTTTACTAACATGTTTACTTCCATTGTGGGTAATGTATTTGGTTTCAAAGCTCTGCGAGCTCTGCGTCTGGAAGATATGCGAATTTCCACTTCTTATTCCAAAACTTTCCAAGGTCCGCCTCATGGCATCCAAGTTGAAAGAGATAAATTGAACAAGTACGGTCGTCTCCTATTGGGATGTACTATTAAACCAAAATTGAGATTATCTGCAAAAAACTATGGTAGAGCAGTTTATGAATGTCTACGGGGTGGACTTGATTTTACTAAGGATGATGAAACACAACCATTTATGCGTTGGAGAGATCGTTTCTTATTTTGTGCCTTTGTGCCGAAGCACTTTATAAAGCGCAAGCCAAAACGGGTGAAATCAAAGGACATTGGGTACATGGGGTACATGTGAAGAAATGATCAAAAGGGCGGTATTTGCCAGAGAATTGGGAGTTCCTATTGTAATGCATGACTACTTAACTGGGGGTTCCCCAAAATTATGGTATGCATTTTCATGTACTAGCTAAAGCATTACGTATGTCTGGTGGAGATCATATTCACGCTGGTACAGTAGTAGGTAAACTGGAAGGGGAACGCGAGATGACTTTGTCGTGGTATTTTTTTCACTCAAGACTGGGTCTCTATGCCAGGTGTTCTACCCGTGGCTTCAGGGGGTATTCATGTTTGGCATATGCCTGCCCTAACCGAAATCTTTTGGGATGATTCCGTACTTCAGTTCGGTGGAGGAACTTTAGGGCACCCTTGAGGAAATGTACCTGGTGCAGTAGCTAATCGGGTTGCTTTAGAAGCATGTGTACAAGCTCGTAATGAGGGGCGTGATCTTGCTCGCGAAGGTAATGAAATTATTCGTGAAGCTAGCAAACGGAGCCCCGAGTTAGCTGCTGCTTGTGAAGTATGAAAAGAGATTTTACATTTGAGTTCGACCCAGTCGATAAGCTATATAAAGATCCAAAATAAATGAAACTTGGCCCAATCTTTTTTTTAGGAAAGATTGGGCCGAATAAAGAATGAACATCTTATACTAATCTTATACTCTTATACTAATCTTATACTATGAGAGTCTTTGTGTATTTGCATATATCTTTTTTTTGTACGGGGTTTACCATCTACAAATTGAAATTGAAATGATTCACCGGATTCCCCAAAAGGAGAATCCTTTCTTTCTTTTCAAGACTCGCTCGTTTTCCATTCAAAATTCCATTCAAAATCTTAATCAGATGAGAAATAAAAAGAAAGAAAAAAGAAGTAGTCAAATAATTTTTTCTTTTTCGAATGACTATTCATCTATCTATTAGTATTATAGTATTTATTAGTATTATAGTATTTATTAGTATTATAGTATTATATTATAGTATTAGTAGTATTATAGTATTATATTATAGTATTAGGTTTTCATCAAATAGGGGGCAGAAAGATTCTATGGAAAAATGTTGGTTCAATTTGATGTTGTTTAACAAGAAGTTCGAACATAGGTATGGACTAAGTAAATCAATGGATAGTCTTGATGCTCTTGGACATATCAGTGGAAGTGAAGAACCTATTCTAAATGATGAGGAGAAACATATTCCTAGTTGGGGCAGTTACAGTTTCAGTAATATTCATTATATAAATTATTTATTTGATAGCAGGAATATTTGGAGTTTGATCTCTGATGATACTTTTTTAGTTAGAAATAGTAATGGTGACAGTTATTCCGTATATTTTGATATTGAAAATCAGATTTTTGATATTGACAATGCTAGTTCTTTTTTGAGTGAACTAGATATTTTTTTTTATAGTTATTTAACTAGTGGGTCTAATAGTAGCAATTACTACTATGATTATTCCATGTATGATATTCAATCTAATTGGAATAATCATATTAATAGTTGCATTGATAGTTATCTTCTTTTTGAAATTTTTGAAATCAGTATTAATATTGACATTTACAATGCTATTGGCAGTTACTTTTTTAATTTCATTTATATGGAAAGTATAAATGAAATTAAAAGTATAAGTAGTATTAAAAGTGAAAATTCTAGTATCCAAACTAGTAGCAGTTCTTTCGATAGAATAGAAGGATCTAATGATTTTGATGTAAATACAAAATACAAACAGTTATGGGTTCAATGCGAAAATTGTTATGGATTCAATTATAAAAAATTTTTTGGGTCAAAAATGAATATTTGTGAACACTGCGGATATCATTTGAAAATGAGTAGTTCAGATAGAATCGAACTTTTTCTTGATCCTGGCACTTGGGAGCCTATGGATGAAGATATGGTTTCTGTTGACCCCATTGAATTTCAGTCAGAGGAGGAACCTTATATAGATCGCATCTATTTTTATCAAAAAAAAACAGGTTTAACTGAAGCTGTTCAAACGGGTGTAGGTCAACTAAATAGTATTCCCATAGCAATTGGAGTTATGGATTTTCAATTTATGGGAGGTAGTATGGGATCCGTAGTAGGTGAGAAAATCACCCGTTTGATCGAGTATGCTACTAATAGATCTCTACCTATCATTATTGTATGTGCTTCTGGAGGAGCACGCATGCAAGAAGGGAGTTTGAGTTTGATACAAATGGCTAAAATATCTTCTGCTTCATATGATTATCAATCAAATAAAAAGTTATTCTATGTATCAATCCTTACATCTCCTACAACTGGCGGAGTTACAGCAAGTTTTGGTATGTTGGGAGATATCATTATTTCCGAACCTAATGCCTACATTGCGTTTGCGGGGAAAAGAGTAATTGAACAAACATTGAAAAAGACAGTACCCGACGGTTCACAAGTGGCTGAGTATTCATTCCATAAGGGCTTATTCGACCCAATCGTACCACGTAATCCTTTAAAGGGTGTTCTTACTGAGTTATTTCAGCTACATGGTTTCCTTCCCTTGAATCAAGATTAAAAAAAGATTGTGAAAAAGATTGAAATATTTCATTTTCAAAAGGAAGTATAGCACTAGTTTTTGTTATTTTTATTTGTAGCGAATAAGCATTTAGTTCATTGTAAATTGTAAATTGTAATAAGTAATAAAAAAAAAGAAGAAATATCAAATTAAAAAAAGAAAATAGAAATATTAAAATAACAAATAATAAGAATAAGAATTAAGAATATAGAAGTTCTTTCTATTTACCGAGCTATTTACCGAGAGCCCCCGTTTTTCACTAGGAATCCCTTTTTGTTGAATAGGATTTTGTTGAATAGGATTGGTTAAAGTCGCGAACTCCTAAGAAACTCTTTTCTATCTTTTCTTTCAAAACAAAAGGGTGTTTTGAAAGAAAAGATAGAAAGAAGATAAGGATGGGAGAAGAAGAATCCAATTTAGGAAAGTGGATTCTCATACATATTTGTGTAGAAAGAGGGATAAGTACACTTCATTTTGAACTTTCCCTCTATTTTTGTTCCTTTAGTAGGCCTAGTCTTTCCGGCAATCACAATGGCTTCTTTATCTCTTTTCTTTATCTCTTTATGTCCAAATGTCCAAAGAAATAAGATTGTCTAAATATGATGGGACCAAATCCCATATCCTATTAATTATCTTAATTATCCCATTAATTTCTTTTCACAACATAGCATATATCCTACCATATTACAGATACTTTTTTAATGTAATATGGTAGGATATATGCTATGTTGTGAAAAGAAATGGAATAGTTTTTATGTATGTCGATACATAATACATAATATATGGGTTGATGCATGTATATGCCTTTTATAGCTTAATCAATTAAACGATTCAATTCAAAATGATAAGCAAATCTTTTTTGAAAATCTTTGAAATAGAAACTCAATGTATCTAACCAATTCTTTCTAACAGTTTCAGTTGGAAGACTGCTAGTTGATGAAAGTGACTTCGGGATCAAGCAAGAAAAATCGAGTCAAATCTATTTGGGTTATTCTCTAAATTCAAATCAAATGCAACTGGATCTAGTATAGTATGAACTGGCGATCAGAACATATATGGATAGAACTTATAACGGGGTCTCGAAAAATAAGTAATTTTTGCTGGGCCTTTATCTTTTTTTCTTTATCTTTTTTTTAGGTTCGCTAGGATTCTTAGTGGTTGGAACTTCCATTTATATTTATCTTGGTAGAAATCTGATATCCGTATTACCGTCTCAGCAAATTCTTTTTTTACCACAAGGGATTGTGATGTCTTTCTATGGAATCGCAGGTCTATTCATCTATTCATTATTTATTTCTGATTTATTTCTGAAAGATATCTAATTTCCTCTTTTCCTCGTCGTGTCCTTTATAAGGAAATCAGGGGCCAAGGAGCCATTGCCTTGACTCGTACTGAGGAGAAATTGAACAAAAAGCTGCCGAATTAGCCTCTTTCTTGCGCGTACCCATTGAAGTCTTTTGATTTGAAATGAACTGAAGAATAAATATCAGCATGAGAGAAGGAACTTACTAATTATATTTTTAAGACAACTTAAGCTTCTTCAAAATGTTCATTCCAGCAAAAGATGATGCTATATTCTAATTTCCTGTTCCGTTGAGACAGCAGTCCACATACATTATACACCTCAAAAGCAGGAGGACGTATAGGAAACAATTTTAATAAAATCTATAAAATCTAATAGAACTTATCAAATATATAAGAATAGAAACTATTTGTACACAAAATTGTACACAAAAACTCTTTTGTCTACGCATACGCATGGCGTCCAACTTTACTCTTTCTTTACTCTTTTATCTTTTATATTATATTTATATAATATAAATATAATATAAAAGATATAGGTTTATCAAATATCCTAAAAGATCCTAACATGTATTTTTATTTTGTTTTCATAAAGCATAATTCCTCTTTTTAAGCCCCAGATTTTGAATTGATACTTTATAACCGCGCTGCGGCCGGTAGGGTTCGTCTTGAAATCCAAATCAAATAATATTTGGTAGTTCAAATGTGTTTTTCAAGTCTTCCTTGAAATGAAGATGAAGAAGATGAAATCGGTTCCGATTTGCCTAATTGAGATCTCGGGAATATGGAAGAAATATTTACTTCTTTTTTTCATTCGAAAAGGGCCTTTTTTCTATGTTCTATTCTAGATCCAAAGACTCAATTCTTAATCCAAAGACTCAATTCTTACACAAAAACAAAAAGACGAAAAGATTCATAGGTTCGATACCTTGTTCTTGTTAGAGTTATAAGCTCTTTTTCTTTTTATAGAACTCGTGCTTCATAAAAATCTCAGATAGATCAGATAGAATCGATGAATAAAACGAATAAAACAGGTTCATTAACAATTCACATCACAGATACAGAATGAAAAAAAAAAAAAAGAAAGCATTGGCTTTCCTCCCATATCTTGTGTCTATACTCTTTTTGCCCTGGTGGGTTTCTCTCTTATTTAATAAATTTAATAAATGTCTAGAAACTTGGGTTCTTAATTGTTGGAATAAAAGGCAATCCTAAATCCTTTTGAATGATATTCAAAATAAAAATGTTTTAGAAAAATTTATGGAATTTGAAGAACTATTTTGGATTCAGGAATTTCTCTATAACTTATCTATAACTTAAGTGACACAATCAAAGCTTTTTCAATTCTTTTATTTACTTATTTATGGATCGTATTTCACTCGACCCATGTTTGGGAACTAAAGATTGGTTCAATCTACTTCAATCTACAACAATTTTTGATTAACTCAGAATGATCAGATTCTACCTGGTCTTGTTTCCACTTTTCCAGTAATTTTAGATCCAATTGTGAAATATTGGATCTTCTTTTTTTTTTTTTGAATACTTTTTATTTCGTTTTTTTGATAGGCCCCTCCTTGTAGGAGGCCAATTTTAAGTTGCAATTCTACTTTGTTTTGTTAAGTTCTTTCATTGTAATTCAACATAACATAAACGGAATCACGCTCTGTAGGATTTGAACCTACGACGTCGGGTTTTGGAGACCCGCGTTCTACCGAACTGAACTAAGAGCGCTTTCTTATATCCTATAGTATCTACTTAGATACTAGTGTAAATAAATGTAAATAAAAGGATTTTTCTATCTACAAATGGTTATTGCGTACATATAGTATTTAATAGTATTTAAAAAGGAAAGGTGAAAGATTATCTTTTACCCTATCTTGCTCAATGAATCCCTCATAACTGTCCATAGGAGAAAGAATAGGTAGGGATGACAGGATTTGAACCTGTGACATTTTGTACCCAAAACAAACGCGCTACCAAGCTGCGCTACATCCCTTTTCAAATTTCAAAATTGTTGTACAGTGTCATTGTATAAAATACATGTCTTGTTTTCCACATCCTTATCCTTCTCCTTCTTTTTCCCTCTACCTACCTATATAGGTAGAGAATGTTCTTGTCATTTTTTTCTTTTCCTCTTTTTTTCTTTTGTATTTGGTTCGGATACAAAAGAAAATGAGGGGAATTCTAAAGTATTCTAAAGTGAAGTCAATCCAAAATGAAAAAAAGGAGGTTCATGGCCAAGGGTAAAAATATCAGAATTCTAGTGATTTTAGAATGTATCTGTTGTGTTCAAAAAGGTGTCAATAAAGAATCGTCGGGCATTTCTAGATATATTACTCAAAAGAATCGACACAATACACCAAATCAATTAGAATTGAGAAAATTTTGTCGCTATTGTCAAAAGTATACGATTCATGGGGAAATAAAGAAATAGATGGAGCAGAATGCGTGTGTGATTTTTCCAAGGAGCGGTAAGATTAATAACTTTACATCTTAACATATATAATGTAAACCAAAAAATCCTATTTGGGTCGGATCTGAAATGAATAAGATCTGAAATGAATAAGAAAAAAAGAGAATTGTATTTTTTAGATTATTTTAGTATTTTAGATATAAGGAATAAAAAAACAAAAACAAGGAATAAGCAAACCATGGATAAATCCAAACAACCTTTTCGTAAATCCAAGCGATCTTTTCGTAGGCGTTTGCCCCCAATTGGGTCGGGGGATCGAATCGATTATAGAAACATGAGTTTAATTAGTCAATTTATTAGTGAACAAGGAAAAATTTTATCTAGACGGGTTAATAGGTTGACCTTGAAACAACAACGATTAATTACTATTGCTATAAAACAAGCTCGTATTTTATCTTCGTTACCTTTTCGTAATAATGAGAAACAATTGGAGAGATTGGAATTAATCCCTAGAACTAAAAATAAATAGATATACTCCTCAAAATTCAAAATCAAAACTCCAATTGGAATTATTGCGTTATAAAAAAGGAAAAATGGGGAAGAAATCTTTTTTTCTTCTATCTTCCCGGAGTCCATTCTCCGGGAAATTCTGTTTCAATTTCAATCATTCTTGTTTCCTATAATCATTCTTGTTTCCTATATAGTAGATTTTATTAACTAGTAAGATTCTGTTCTTCCTTTATTTGATTTATATTTTCTTTTTGATTGATGATTTTATTAGAAATCATATCAAAACAATTCTTATTTGATAGGGCTATTTGCGCAAGTATTTTACGATTCAGAAGCAATTGTCTCTTGTACAGATTGTGTACAAATAGGCTATAACTATAGAAGATTCTATCCTCGCGAGTTACTGCATTTATCCGAGTGATCCACAAACGACGAAAATCTCTCTTTTTCCTGCTCCTATCTCGATGAGAGGAAACTAAAGCTCTCATTCTCTGTTGAATAGTCATTCGAATAAGTCTTGAATGAGCCCCTCTAAAGGTTGATGCAAATAAACAAATTTTTTTTCGACGTCTCCGAGCTGTATATCCTCGTTTAACTCTGGTCATTGAAGCAAATGAAACTTTTTTGAATAACTAATAGATTTCTCTTCTTTCAGTCATCCTTTTCCTCCGGTCGATTAATAACAAAACGGATTATTCCGATATATAAAATAGAAATTCCAATGGCTTTTGCGACTATGACCTTCCCAACCACTATTTTTATTTTTTCTTTCTTCCAGGTATCTCGCCTGGGAATAAGAAATTCGACTGCTACTAATACTAATACTAAAGAAAAAAAAGAAAAAAATAAAAAAGAAAAAGAATAGTGGGTTCCCTCGTTTTTATGGCAACTTTTGAAACGGTGAGGTCCTCTCTATACACCGGAGCCTCTTCTTTTCTTTCATTTCATCAAATTTTATTGTAAACTTGTATAGTTCACACTCTTTGGCTCTACCCATCCAAGAATTATTTTTTGAATTCTAAGTTCGAAAGTAATAGTCCTTTTCACAAAAAAAGCTATCCATAAAGTGACGGCATTTAATTATGAAAGTTGGCTAGGTAGCTGACCCTTTTAGTCCGTTTTTTCAAAAATAGGAGCATAACCTTTTTGCTTCTTATAAGACTATTTCCTCCGCTTAATGGATAACTATTTGCTACCAATGGAGAATTGCTTCTCATCTCAAATGGAGTGATTGGATTTGCACCAATAGAAACCATAAATTCCATAACATAATATGTAGATGTAGATGATAGATCATCATTTTTAGATAATAATCAATTAAATGGCCGTCTTTCACTTTATCTATTATCTATCCTAATTCATTAGTAGTGGTCGTTATCTGAACGAGTCGCACATACACCCTAGTACATGTTCCTCGACGCTGAGGACATCCTCGAAGAGCGGGAGATTTTGTGACATTTCTTATTGGCTGTCTTGCGTTTCTAATAAGTTGTTTAATGGTTGGCATGTTGTGTCTATAGAATCTGATTCTAGATAGAATAGAGCGGGTTGGCTTAGATCGATCTCAACCTGATGGTTTATTATTATAAATGATTTCTATAATATTTTAATTTTAGATCGCTACAAGATCAACAATGCCATGAGCTTGGGCTTCTGTTGCTGACATAAAAACATCCCTTTCCAAATCTTCGGATATAACCCATAAAGGGTTGCCCGTTCTTTGTACATAAACTTTTGTGAGGGTTTCGCGAAGCTTCAATAGTTCTTCTGCTTCCAGGATAAATTCCCCTGCTTGTGCCTCGTAAAAAGAACTAGCAGGTTGATGAATCATAACCCTGATGATATTGATCTAACATAATGAACGGTTCTTCTATCTCTATCTCGCACGATTGGGTTAAAGTAAGGGTGAATTAAAATAACAAGAAAAGATAGAATGAAACAACCGTACAGGCATCTTTTGTACATTGCATACGGCTCTGCAATGGAATTTCTTCTATCGAGAAAAGAAGAAAGAGAACCCATACAATTCAAATACGATTCAAATTGTTAAATGATCCATTTACCACCCTTTCTTTCATATTTCTTTCATTTACCACCCTTTCTTTCATATTTCTTTCATAGTAGTAAAAAAAAAATACTATGGTGGTTCTGTTGCTTTATATATTTATCTATTTATCTCATCTGTTATTTAGTGTTATTTAGCAATCCCAAAGTTTCTTTTTGATACGATTCGAGAAGGATCAAATGATTTTTCCATTTTTTTACTCTTTCTCTCATAACATAAAGATAAAAAAGAGACTTCTGGTGTGGAAGAAAAAGGGTTTGCGACGCTGAAATTTACTCTTGACACATAAGATCAAATTGGGAAAGAATCCTTCTTTCATACTACTATCTCGATACAAAATCTCATGAAAAAACAATAATGGTTTGTTCATATCGAACTCGAAGTGCCATGCTATTGTTACTTATTCTTTATCTTTATTTGATCCATATTCGATACAGCGAAGGCATAGTCTTCTTTTTTTTCTCAAATAAAAACTCATTGGCGCCAAGCGTGAGGGAATGCAAGACGTTTGGTAATTTCTCCTCCGACCAGAATGAAAGATCCCATTGAAGCGGCTAATCCCATACATATTGTATGTACATCTGGTGGCACAAATTGCATAGTATCATAAATGGCTATTCCTGGTATTACCCATCCGCCTGGAGAGTTTATAAACAAAAAAAGATCCCTAGTATTATCTTCTATGCTGAGATATACCATGAGGCCAACAAGTTGATTCGAGATCTCGCTCTCAACCTCTTGGCCTAAAAAAAGTAGTCTTTCTCGATGAAGTCGGTTGATTAGGGCAAAATTTTATCCCTGAGGAACCGTACGTGCACCTTTGGATGCATACGGTTCGAAAGAATTGCGAAAAAAAAATCAAAATCAATGTGTCGATTCCAGTCCTATTTCTTTTTTTTTTACAGATTTTTGTTTTTCTTCTATTTTTTTTTTTGTAACATGAGTTTTGGCCTACTTCCTTATATTCTATAATGTAGAAAATCAAAAAGAATTTTATGAACTTATTTAACTAACTTCTCCTAACTTCTCATTGATGCATTGTTTCATCGAAATTCAAATAACGATGTTATTTTCTTGTTCCTGAATGGGCCCTTTCAATTCTTTTAGGTTCTTGTTCTACTCCGGAGGAATATTTGCTCGAATTCCATTTGCGCATATAGGGCAAATGGGTTCAGTACCACTGCTTTTTTTCGATTTATTTCATACTTTTACCCTTTTACCCAAACTATTTGATGTATTCATCATACTACTCCATTGGTAGGCAGTTTGAGATTATCCTTAGAGTAAGTCTAAGATAACCTATGATACAAGCGGTAATCGTGTAATCATCATAATAGATTCTATTAGAATCTTCTAATTCTAATTTCTAATTCTAATATAGTTATATTATATTCTATTTCATTATTAATGAATATCCTAATTTAGTTTTTGTAATAATTAAATTAAGATTTCTATTTTATTTTTATATTCGTTATTTCCTATTTCTTATTTCAATATCTAATATTATTAGATTAGATAATTTTTTTTTAGAGTCTATATTATTCTATTTTTTCTATTTAATAGTTAGATCACTACATTTACACTCCCATTCTATTACTTTACTCTTACCATTTCCAATTTTGAATTATCTGAACGGAGCCTTGATATTTTATTGATACTTTATTTTATCAGTCCAAGTAAACCATCAATTATTCTAATTGATACTATTGATCCCCAATAGGAATTATTGTGCGTCACGCTCCGAATTATTGATGGTTCAATCAATCAAATATAGATATCTATTTGATTGGGCGAAACAGAGAATACTCAAGCGGGGGGAGATAACGGGGAAATACCATAGGACCCATATGTCTGACAAGTCGCACTATACGTCAACCCAAGCTGCATCTTCCTCTCCAGGACTCCGAAAAGGTACTTTTGGAACACCAATGGGCATTGAGATAAAGAAAAAAATGAAGTGCTATACTTTACTTTAATATGGAAACGTAACAATGACTTTATTGTCTTCATCATTTTTTCTCTTTCTTTTCTATTTTTAGATCTTATAATTTTCTTTCTAATCTTCTATTCTTATTATATATAATCTAGATAAAATTCTAGTATCTAGTATATGAGTATATAGATTCTAATTTTATCTAATTTATATTAGAATTTAAAAATTTATTTTCTATTTCTATACTATTATTTCTATACTATATAGAAATATAGACTAGAAGGTTCGTAGAGTAAGACAGAATGAATAAATAATGAATAAATAAAAATTGGAACGAACGGGATTGATCGGATCAGCCTATTAGTTGAATGATTTCGAATTATAAACAACTATCTATGCATTCTTTTACCAAAAATTCTCCCATTGCGTATTGGTACTTATCGGGTATAGAATAAGATCTGTTTCTCTTTGTTCTTCTAAATCTAAAATCTAAAGAAATAAAAGAAATAGAATTGTTCCCTTATCTTTCAAATTCTTTCGATTCTATTTCATTCAAAATAAAAGAAGGGAATACAAATCAATATTAAGACTTTCCTATATAAAATATACCAACAAGTGAAGTATGAAGTACTTGGTCTAGTCTTTTCCAATGTGAGAAAGTTACATAATGTCTATATGTCTATTTCTTTTTCAGAAAGGGGTATTTACATGGGTTTGCCTTGGTATCGCGTTCATACTGTTCAATTTGTATTGAATGATCCCGTATTAAGAGCTAAATTGGCTAAAGGGATGGGGCATAATTATTATGGAGAACCCGCATCCGCATGGCCCGATCAATAGTTAACAATCTTTTATATATTTTTCCAGTAGTAATTGGAGAATGTCAATAAATTTCAAAATCCATCAATCTTATTATGATCTATTCTGCAAATATAGGGATCGTGTCGGAGATTCAAAACTCATTCTATTCTTTTTTATTTATAAAAACTGAAAAATTAAAACTTTTTTGTAAGTAAATTGATTGCAAAATGTTTCTGTAGAGTGCCCCTTATATGTTTTACATCTTTTATGTGAAAATATTCCATTTTCAGAAGATCGTCTTGACTGTGACTCAAAAGGTACAATACTGTATGTATATTGGACCTTTTGAGACAATTATAGGTCCTGGAAGACAATTCTGATTGGTCAATAAAAATAAATGTCAATGGAATTCCTTTTTTGTTTTTCTTGAGATTAGTGAATCTGTCTTGAAAGGAAAAAGGGGGTAGATTCCATCTGTTTTCATTTTCCTCAAAATTCATGTCCCCTTCTTCTGCATGTAGAAAAGGAATCAATAAATCAATCAAATTACGAGAAGCTTCATAGAGTGCTTCTTTAGGAGTTAAACTTACATTCGTCCTTCTTTCTAGAACTTCTTTCTAGAAAATTTCTAGAAAGAAGTATCTCTTGTTTTTCATTCCTATTCTCATAAGAATGAATACTACGATTCGCATTTCGAACGGGCATGGATACAATATCTATAGGATAACTTCCATCGTGAGAGTCGTTTGTGAATTTCATACGATATCCGCGATCTCTCTTGATTTGTAATTCAATACACCAATCAATTGGTTCTGTCAGGTTAACTATATACTGTGTCGTGTCAACTATTTCTACAGAAGTTGGTGAGGTGATATCTTGAGCTGTTATGTATTTGGGACCCCTGACGCAAATGGATGCGCTCCTAACTCCATCAAATTTATTAAAATCTCATGTACTGATTCTTCAATACCTGCTATCGTAGAATATTCATGCAGCACATTTTCAGATGTTGCACATGTGATACATGTTCCTTCTATTTCTCCGAGTAAAGCCCTTCACATGCCAATACCTATAGTATTGGATTGACCATTCATAAGCGGGGACAGAATGAAACGACCATAATCATAATAAAGACGCTTGCTGTCTACTCTTGATTCAACACATTTCCACTGTAGTGTTTGAGTGGATCCTGCTACTTCTTCTCGAACCATAGTATTCTTTTTATTTTATTTATGATTATTGGATCAGATCCTTGAATCATTTATTTCTCTTGAAATTTCTTGAATTATTATTTCTACACACGTCTTCTTTTAGGGGGGCGACATCCATTATGCGGCAGGGGTGTTACATCACGTACGAAACTTAATAGCATCCCACTTCTACGAATGGCTCGTAATGCCGCATCTCTTCCGAGACCTGGACCTTTTATCATAATTTCTGCTCGTTGCATACCCTGTTCAATAACTGTACGAATAGCATTAAATGCTGCTGCTTGAGCAGCATAGGGTGTTCCTTTTCTTGTGCCTCTGAATCCAGAAGTACCAGCAGAAGACCAAGAAACTACCCGGCCTCGTACGTCTGTAACAGTTACAATAGTATTGTTGAAACTCGCTTGAACATGAATAACTCCTTTTACTATTCTACGTTCATTCTTATGTGAACCAATACGTGCATTCTTACGTGAACCGATTTTTGCTTTTGCTATAGATTTTGTCATATTTTATTCTATATTTTTTTATTCTATATTTTATTCTATTAGATTCATAATAATAAATAAATAAAAAAGAAATCAGAAATCTACAGAGAGATACGGGGGGATATCCATTTCATATAAAAATGAATACTTTCTTCTTTATCTTCTTTCTTTTTACATGTACATGGGTTTTCTTTGAAAAAGTTATTGATTTAGAACTTGAGAAGGATTAACCCTGTCTCTGTTTATGTCTCGGATTTGAACAAATGACTCTAATTCGCCCCCGCCTACGAATCAGGCGACATTTTTCACAAATTTTACGAACAGAAGCCCTTATTTTCATATGGATCATTCCTTACATTCATTCGGAATCTATTTTTTTTTTGAAACAAAAATAAGTTTATTGCATTTTTGAACATTTTTGAACTTCGAATTATATTACTACGAAAAGGATGTTGAAAACACTGATCTAATCGTTCAAATCTTTTTTGCGAAGTCTATAAATTATACGTCCCCTGGTTGAATCATAACGACTCATTTCGATTTTAACCCTATCTCCGGGTAGTATACGTATAAAACTGCGCCGGATTTTCCCTGAAATATAACCTAGAATTAGATCTTCATTATCTAACCGAACTCGGAACATACCGTTGGGAAGTGATTCAGTGATTAAACCCTCATGAATCAATTTTTGTTCTTTCATTCCAGAGAAACCCCCTTTAAGTATCAACTAATAGAGGAAGAGTTCTATAATTAATTTCTACTCTTCCTCTCTATTTTACAAATAGTAAGTTCAAGAGAAAATTAGGGTATCCAGGAGAATCACCATATATAACACAAAATTTCTCCCCCAATTTTCTCTCGTCGAGCTTCTCGATCTGTCATTATGCCTCGAGAAGTAGAAAGAATTCCAATTCCCATTCCACCTAGAATCTTAGGAATTCGTTTATAGTTGGAATAGATTCGTAGACCAGGCCGGCTGATACGCTTTAAAATTATTTTATTCCCTTTACAAGTCTTTCTATGTAGCAAGGTTGAAACCAAGAAATTTTTTTGACTTTCTTGATGTTTTCGAACGTTTTCAATAAAACCTTCTCGTAAAAGTATTTTAACAATGTTTTTAGTTATATTAGTAGATACTATTTGAACTCTTCCTTTTTGATCCATGTCAGCATTTCTTATAGAAGTTATTATATCGGCAATAATGTCCCTACCCATGACTAACTTTAGTTATTGATGCCTCCTCATTTTAATATAATAAAAATGAATTAAAAAAAATTATTTTTAATGATCGGATGTTTGAACTGTTTGAACATTCTATCTATTATTCTATATTCTAGAATATTCTAAATATTTTCTATAGTTTTATAGATATATATATCTATAAAACTTCGGGTGCTAAGGAAACTATTTTAGTAAAATTTAACTGTCTCAATTCCCGAGTAATCGCACCAAAAATTCGAGTTCCTTTTGGATTTCCTTCTTGATCAATGATAACTGCTGCATTGTCATCATATCGTATTATCATGCCATTGTCACGTTTGAGTTCTTTACACGTGCGTACAATCACAGCTCTAATTACTTCTGATCTTTCTAGAGGCATGTTGGGCACTGCTTCTTTTATTACAGCAATAATAACATCGCCAATATGAGCATATCGGCGATTACTAGTTCCTATGATTCGAATACACATCAATTCTTGAGCTCCACTGTTATCCGCTACATTTAAAAGGGTTTGAGGTTGAATCATATCATTTTTATTGTAATCTCTTATTTCAATGCAAGGGATAAGATAAAAAAGAAATATTGTTTGTCCAGAGATAAAGAAATCCGCGGTTATTTTTTCATTCTTCCTTTCTTTTACTTTTGTTTACCTATCCTGAAATAACAAATTGAGTTCGTATAGGCATTTTGCATGCAGCTATTTTCATAGCTGCTTTGGCTACAGTTTCTGATACTCCATTCATTTCATAAAGTATTTTACCCGGTTTAACAACGGATACCCAATATTCGGGGGATCCCTTGCCCGAACCCATACGTGTTTCCGTAGGTCTTACTGTAACAGGTTTGTCGGGAAAGATACGTACCCATATCTTCCCACCACGACGCGCATATCGTGTCATTGCTCTTCGCCCTGCTTCTATTTGTCTAGCTGTGATCCAAGCAGATTCAAGTGCCTTAATAGCGTATCTGCCAAAACAAATATGATTGCCTCGGCAAGATATTCCCTTCATTCTACCTCTATGTTGTTTACGAAATCTGGTTCTTTTGGGGTTATAGTTGATGGTTGTTTCTGAATTCCATCTCTACTGCAGAGCCGGACATGAGAGTTTCTTCTCATCCAGCTCCTCGCGAATGAAATGATTCAAAAAAAAGAATATACTCATTTTAATTTCTTTATATTTTTAATTTCTTTATATATTGAATTTGTTACATAGGTAGATATATATAGAATAGAATTAGATAACTAGGCATGTTATACTGTTATATAACAAGTATATAACAAGCCTTTCATTATCTATCTCATCTCTAGTTAGGGTTCGCGGGCGAATATTAACTCTTTCCTCCTTCATTTCTTCATTTGTAGGGTCAATTCATGACCCTTCAGAACCCTTCAGAAGAAATCCATTTTTTCTTTTTTCTTGGTTCATTTCGCCATCCTACCCAATGAAGCATTAGGATTGATTCGTTTTTAAGAAAATCCTATGTAGTCGCAGGTTCCATCGTTCCTATAGCTTCTCTATTAATACTTAGGCCTGAACTCTGCAATGGAGCTCCCAACAAAATTTGTTCTTTGTTTCCGAGTCAAACTCCTCAGTTTTTCTTAACCCGAAGCTCAATATGTTCAATATGTATGTAATTATTTTTTATTTTTGATATATACATAGGGAAAGTCGTGTGCAATGAAAACTGCAAGCACGGTTTGGGGAGGGATTTTTTTTCTCTTGCAACATGCAACAAGGAAAAATTATCTACTCCATCCGACTAGTTCCGGGTTCGAGTCCCGGGCAACCCATAAAAAGAATATACTCATTTTAATTTTTTAATTTCTTTATCTTAATCTTATATTTATTTTATATTTTAATTGTTGATGCTTTATAACACTGCCTTTTTTATGGGGTGATTCTTCATAAACCATACATATGGAAATCATATATCATTGAGATCTTTATTCTCTCTTTCTATCATCCTTCCATTTCTCCACATCCCCTTTTAATTTTTAATAATTTTTTTTAATAATTTTTAATGAAAAGAATTTTAGTTGCTACAACTATATGATCGATTAAGTCATATAGTGACTGTTTCTTGGGATCTCGACAATACGAAGCAATAAGTTGGTTATTAGTTTTGAATTTATAATTTATTTAGTTTTGACCACCTCAATTCTAAGTTTAAAGTGGGGAAAGTGGGGTCAGCCTTTAACTCAATTCTAAACTCTAAATAAAAAACTAACGAGTCACACACTAAGCATAGCAATTCTACTAAAATCTAAATTAAAGGGTAAATCAAATTTTTAAAAACCTCCTAGAATTAGAATTGTTCGTTTTTCTTTATTATCTCCGGTGCCATTATTCCTACTTCCGCCGCGCAGCTATAGGTTTGCATTTTTACCCAAAGTTGATGAGTGGTTATATTTATATAATATTTATATAATGGTGGTCCCGAGATAAGGTCCATTATTCTTATTTTCTTATTCCTGGTTTACAAATATCCAAATTTTGATGCCTAAGACTCCATAGATAGTTCTAATCGTATGGGAACAGTGATCAATTTTAGCGCGAATTGTTTGTAGAGGAACCCTGCCTTCTCTGATCCATTCGACACGTGCAATCTCTTTTCCGTCAATACGCCCTGCAATTTGCACTTGAATTCCTTTTGTACCCGTTTGTTCAGTTAATTCAATAGCTTTTTTCATTACCTTTCGAAACGAAACTCTATTTTTTAATTGTAAAGCTATATATTCCGCAAGAATATTAGGTTGTCCATAAGGCTTTTCAATTCTTGTGATAGCAATGTGGAGTCTCCGTTTTACAGAAGGAAACTCTTTTTGTACATTCATCTGTAATTCTTTGACTCCCCTTGTTCGTCCTTCTATTAATAAATTTGGAAATCCAATATAGATTATGACCTGAATCAAATCTATTCTTTTATGAATCCCTATATGGGCAATTCCTTCGAAACCTGAGGATATTCTCTTATTTTTTTTTACATAGTCCTTAATACAATTCCGTATTTTTTCATCTTCTTGTAGACCCGTAGAAAAATTCTTAGGTTTTGCGAACCAAAACGAATAATGACTTTGAGTTGTTCCAAGTCTGAAACCCAGTGGATTTATTTTTTGTCCCATATTTTTCTATTATTTTTCCATCCATATATATTTTTTTCTAAGTAGGAATCGAAATTCTCTTTCTTTACTTTCTCTTTCTTTAGATGAATTTCGATTTTTCTTTTAAAACAATCTTTATATGACAAGTGGTTTTTTTTATCAGATAACTACGCCCTCGAGCCCGGGGTCTTAGCTTTTTCACAATAGTACCTCCATTGACTTCAGCTTTACTAATAAATAAATCAGCTTCATTCAAACCCATATTATGATTAGCATTTGCTGCTGCAGAATAAACTAATTTTAAAATTGGATAAGCTGCCCAATAAGGTAGTAGTTCCAGTATCATGAGTGTTTCCTCATAAGAACGTCCGCGAATCTGATCAATTACTCTTCGTGCTTTGAAAACAGACATACGTATATGTTGAGCTAACACTTTTGCTTCTCTATCCGAATCCGAATTTTCGTTCTTTATCATAAAAAAAAGTTCTCCCCCCGCCAATGAATGAAATGAATGAAATGAATGATAAGTGCCTAGGTGAAGTATAGTAGAAGATAAGTCAGAAAAGTAGAAGTCTTAGTATCTTAGTATATCTTAGTATATAGTATATTAGTATTTAGTATATAGTAGACTAGTAGTAGACTAGAAAAAGAAAATAAAATACTATACCTAGACTCTTACTAGAAGTTACTTTAAGTTAAAGACTCTTAAGATAAGGCTATTCACATGAATACTTAGTAGAACGACTAACGACGAGATTTATTATCGTTTCTCGCGTGTCTCACTAAAGTGAGAGTAGGTGCGAATTCTCCCAATTTGTGACCGACCATACGATCTGTGATATAAATAGGTAAATGTTCCTTTCCATTATGAATAGCGATTGTATGGCCAATCATTGTGGGTATAATGGTAGATGCCCGAGACCAAGTCACTACTATTTCTTTCTCCTCCCTCATGTTG